AATTCTATACAATTACAATTATGAAAAACGGAAAGATTCCTTAGATCTAATCATTCCATTATATTGACAATTTCGAAAAATGAGCATACTATGATGCTAGTATGAGGGCGGTTGGGAAAGTGGGCCCCCATCGTCTAGTGGTTTAGGACATCTCTCTTTCAAGGAGGCAGCGGGGATTCGAATTCCCCTGGGGGTAGGGTACTACGAAAGGAAGTTGATCATGGATTACCAATAAGTCGAAATTGGATTCTTCCTGGGTCGATGCCCGAGCGGTTAATGGGGACGGACTGTAAATTCGTTGGCAATATGTCTACGCTGGTTCAAATCCAGCTCGGCCCAAAAATTCGCCAATCTACCAAGCGATGGTATAACCCATTTGATAAATACCCCATACGAAGATAAAAGAGAATTCCATTTTATGCTAGATCCCTTATTTCGCTGGGATTGTAGTTCAATTGGTTAGAGCACCGCCCTGTCAAGGCGGAAGCTGCGGGTTCGAGCCCCGCCAGTCCCGATGGATCCAATATCCAAAAATGCATCAATTCACTTTTTTCTTTCTATGAACTATGCTTTCTATGAACTATGCTTTCTATGAACTATGAAAGGGTGTCGGGGACCTAATTTCATTCCCAAAGAAAAAGGGGAGTTTCGAACTTAAGTCTTTTTTTTTTTTCGCTTTTCTTTTTAAGTTTGTAACTAGGTGACTAATCGAAGTGAAAGGACAATCTGATAATACTTCATCAGATGATTCATTGTACAAGGAAGGCGTAAGGTAAGTTATAGAAAAAAACAAACGGATGATAAATAAAGAAATTTTGGAAGGAATTTTGGATGGATTGGGTCAGGAATCCAAATTCCATTTGGATTCGGTATGGAGAAAATAACTTCCTATGTTATAATATTATACTATTCAAGTCTCGACGACAAATTTATTTGGTAGATTAGATATTGTTATTCGTGATATTATTGATCTGATTCAGGACCATTGAGAAGTAATTCATTCATTGAATTTACAGACGAAAGGTTTATCATCTCTAAGGGATTAAATCCCGAGTTATTGTGAAGTAAAAAAACCGATGAGATTATGGAAGTAAATATTCTTGCATTTATTGCTACTGCACTATTCATTCTAGTTCCTACCGCCTTTCTACTTATCATTTACGTAAAAACCGTTAGTCAAAATGATTAATGCTATGGAATTTGAATTTGAAAATTCGATTTCGTGTCTTAACTTAAATGAAATGAGCGGACTTTAATCGTCAATATTGTATTTGATAGTATGGTAAAAAAGAAATAGATGAATCTTTCTTTCTACCATACTATCTACCTCTTAGTGTATATCTATTTCTTAGCCTATAAAGTTTTTAATTTCGAATAAATTAAGTTTCTGTAGATCAATCTACAATTGTCTTTATATATGTATGTGTATATGAATTCCATATATTTGTTTGAAATTCACAAAAGACCCCGATTTGCTACATCTATTCCTTCCAATCATCCGAATCCCTTTCTTTTCGATAGACAAAGAGGGGAATCGCTGAAATATCTCTTTGATTCAAAGAGTATGCTTCATCTCATAGATTCTTCAGTTGGAGTTCAATGGGATAAATTCAGACATTTTTTTATTTTGAATAGTTCAAAACGAGTTTGAGAATGATCTATAAAACAAAAGCTACGCTTTTATTCCTCAACTCAATTAGTAATACTTTTAGAGCCCACTTCTTCCCCACACTACGAGTGAAAGGGAAAATGTAAAGACTACCATTAAAGCAGCCCAAGCGAGACTTACTATATCCATGTGAATTATGTCCCCTATCTCTATAAATACAAAGGAATTTTTCCATTATTTCTCACTAATAATAATGGAATCAACGGTGCAGAGTCAAAACAAAAAGGGATTCTGTTTGAACACTATTGAGAAATCAACCCCCGATGGATTCGGATTTCAGATTAAACACAAGTAAGATATAAGTACATCCCAAGGAAGTGGGAACATGCCGGAATACGAATAAAATAACAAAAAAATGCCCTCTTTTCGATAAAAGTCAATTATCGATCCAATATGGACAAGATCGATTCTTTAGACATTCCCTTAGTGATAGAAGGGAGTCGTGAAGTCTTGATAGCCCCTCTGCCGGTTGATTTGACTATTCGAATCAAACAAAGTATCAACAGTCTGTTTCCTCTTCTTCTCGCGGGTAATCATTCTGCGGGTTATATCAGCAGAACAGAAGAGAAGAAGAAATTTCGAAGTTTTTTGTTTGTTGATCAGGCGACACCCAGATTTGAACTGGGGAAAAAGGATTTGCAGTCCCCCGCCTTACCGCTCGGCCATGTCGCCAAAATGATACAAAATAGATGAGAAAATTTTTCCGGATTACTGCATTTTTATTGTACTTGTATTTTGACTTCCCTTTTCCTTAATACTTTTCCTAAAGCAAACACCCCTCTTGCACTTTTGTATTTGATCCACGCCCTCAATTGATTATCTCATATCTGAAAATCCACCTTTGATTTTTCAATAGAAAAATGAGACAATTAGCATTGTGAATTTTCAGTCGACAAATTGGAACCATTAACTATTTCCCCTTACTTTGAATTCATGAACAATCCTGGGATTTGAATCGCCAATTTGTGTTTTACTAATGACATAAAAATAAAAAATACAAACTGAGACAGAACTAATTAGTCTTTATTTTTTCCATCAAAAAACCCTTCTCCATTTCCATTATAACAAAATAGATGAGTATATGTAAACCCCAGAACAAAAATTGTTACACAGAGATATAGGATTTAGATATGTTATCGATAGGGAATTGTCATAAAATTATCCTATCTCACTTGAATTTGGAATTCCCTATTTTTTTTTCATAGAAATTATCTTATGAGAAGCACGACCCCAGGTTGTCCCAAAATAAAAGAAAAAATAAAAGAGAAGTTGGGTAGTCGAGCTATCTGCGTGTTTACTAAATGCAAACCGTCTTCTACTCAAAAAAATAAAAAAAAGTAAAGCTACAAAAATATCTCTTCTCTACGAATCGTTTTTTTCCCAATGCAATCCCTAACATAAGCAAACGCTGTGAAGGGCTATATCTATCCAACCCAACTATTTTTCTCAAATTCGAATATGTAATATCCTAATAATGGTAGAATTTGAATAATTTTATTAAGGCTATTCTATCCAAAATCCTACGACTTTCTTACTATTTATTAATATCTTAATAAGTCTAAGTAACGGAATTCTATTTCGAGGACTATTTTCTCAATTCCTTTCTGTTTGGATCTCTCAAAACTTTCCATTTAAGTAGAAAATTCTCTTTATTCCTGCGTTCATATGTAGTTGGTACATTTCATGCCAATATAGGCAGTTGGGTAAAATTTCATGTGATTCAGTAAACAGAACAGAATAGAAATTCCATCAGTGCTAGATCGTCGATCTAATTCGATGAAGAATGTGCTTACTACTTAATAATAGAATATAATAGAATGGGATTTTTTTAGAAATGGGAAATGCAAAATGCTGGGGGGTGCAAATGAGGGAATGTCTACAATACCTGGATTTAATCAGATCCAATTTGAAGGATTTTGTAGGTTCATTGATCAGGGTTTGACAGAAGAACTTTCTAAGTTTCCAAAAATAGAAGATACAGATCAAGAAATCGAATTTCAATTATTTATGGAAAGATATCAATTGGTAGAACCATTGATAAAGGAAAGAAATGCTGTGCATGAATCACTCACCTATTCTTCGGAATTATATGTATCCGCAGGATTAATTTGGAAAACCCGTAAGGATATGCAAGAACAAACTATTTTGATTGGAAACATTCCTCTAATGAATTCCCTGGGAACCTTTATAATAAATGGAATATATCGAATTGTAATCAATCAAATACTGCAAAGTCCCGGTATTTATTACCGGTCAGAATTGGACCATAATGGGATTTTGGTCTATACCGGCACCATAATATCAGATTGGGGAGGAAGATCAGAATTAGAGATTGATAGAAAAGCAAGAATATGGGCTCGCGTGAGTAGGAAACAAAAAATATCTATTCTAGTTCTATCATCAGCTATGGGTTCGAATCTAAGAGAAATTCTAGACAATGTTTATTATCCTGAAATTTTTTTGTCTTTTCTGAACGATAAGGAGAGAAAAAAAATGGGATCAAAAGAAAATGCCATTTTGGAGTTTTATCAACAATTTGCTTGTGTCGGCGGGGATCCGGTATTTTCTGAATCCTTATGTAAGGAATTACAAAAGAAGTTCTTTCAACAAAGATGTGAATTAGGAAGGATTGGTCGACGAAATATGAACCGAAGGTTGAACCTTGATATACCCCAGAATAATAGATTTTTGTTACCACGAGACCTATTGGCAGCCGCCGATTATTTGATCGGACTCCAATTTGGAATGGGTACACTTGACGATATGAATCATTTGAAAAATAAGCGCATTCGTTCTGTAGCGGATCTTTTACAAGATCAATTCGGATTATCTCTGGTTCGTTTAGAAAATGTGGTTCGAGCAACTATATGTGGAGCCGTTCGCCATAAATTAATACCAACTCCTCAGAATTTGGTAACCTCAACTGCATTAACAACCACTTATGAATCTTTTTTTGGTTTACACCCCTTATCTCAAGTTTTAGATCGAACAAATCCATTGACACAAATAGTTCATGGACGAAAATTGAGTTATTTAGGTCCCGGAGGACTGACAGGACGAACTGCTAGTTTTCGGATACGAGATATCCATCCTAGTCACTATGGTCGTATTTGCCCAATTGACACATCGGAGGGAATCAATGTTGGACTTATTGGATCCTTAGCAATTCATGTGAGGATGGGTCATTGGGGATCTCTAGAAAGCCCGTTTTATGAAATTGCAGAAAGATCAACAGGGTTACGACTGCTTTATTTATCGCCAGGTAGAGATGAATACTATATGTTAGCGACAGGAAATTCTTTGGCGTTGAGTCGGGATATTCCGGAAGAGC